GATAAAGACGTGTCTAATTGTAGTGACAAGTCTAATTACAGTAATGTTGATCGTTTAGTCGCCGGCGGATCCATTCGGAATTTAATATCGGATGAGACTTTTTTCGTTATGGATAGTAATAGGGACGGTTATTCCATATATTTTGATATTGAAAATAAAAATTTTGAGATTGACACCGATCATTCTTTTCTAAGTGAACTAAAAAGTTCGTTTTATAGTTATCAGACTTCGAGTTATATGAATAATGCAACTAAAAGTGATGATAATCGCCACGACTGTTACATGTATGATACTAATTCTAATTATAGTTGGAATAATCACATTACTAGTTGCATTGACAGTTATCTTCGGTCTCAAATTTGTATTGATAGTTATATTTTAAGCAATAGTGACAATTACAGTGATTGTTACATTTATAGTTACATTTGTGGCGAAAGCAGAAATAGTAGTAAAAGCGGGAGTTCCAGTATCAAAACTAGCAAAGATGGTAGTGATTTAACTATAAGATCTAATAATTTAAATGTAACTCAAAAATACAGGCATTTGTGGATTCAATGTGAAAATTGTTATGGATTAAATTATAAGAAATTTTTAAAATCCAAAATGAATATTTGTGAACAGTGTGGATGTCATTTGAAAATGAGTAGTTTCGATAGAATCGAACTTTCGATTGATCCGGGTACTTGGGATCCTATGAATGAAGACATGGTCTCTCTGGATCCCATTGAATTTCATTCGGAAGAGGAACCTTATAAAGATCGTATTGATTCTTATCAAAAAAATACAGGATTAACTGAGGCTGTTCAAACAGGCACAGGTCAATTAAACGGCATTCCCGTAGCAATTGGGGTTATGGATTTTCAGTTTATGGGGGGTAGTATGGGATCCGTAGTAGGTGAAAAAATCACACGTTTGGCTGAGTATGCTACCAATAAACTTTTACCTCTTATTCTAGTGTGTGCTTCTGGAGGAGCCCGCATGCAAGAAGGAAGTTTGAGCTTAATGCAAATGGCTAAAATATCTTCCGCTTTATATGATTATCAATCAAATAAAAAGTTATTTTATGTCGCAGTTCTTACATCCCCTACCACAGGTGGGGTGACGGCTAGTTTTGGTATGTTGGGAGATATCATTATTGCTGAACCCAACGCTTACATTGCATTTGCAGGTAAAAGAGTAATTGAACAAACATTGAATAAGACAGTACCCGAGGATTCACAAGTGGCTGAATATTTATTCCATAAGGGCTTATTCGATCCAATCGTACCACGTAATCCTTTAAAGGACGTTCTGAGTGAATTATTTCGACTACATGCTTTCTTTCCTTTGGATCAAACTTATATTAAATAGAGCTGTAGAGTATAGTCTTAATTCATTTTTATTGAATTTTTTTTAATAAATACTTATAAAAAAAATTCAATAAAAATAAAACATATACTTATATATTCCTTATTTAGGTATATACTCACTTAGGTATACTTACTATAATATTAGTATAATATATAAATAGAATTATTATATATGAATTTTAAAATATCTTTTTAACAATATAAGATTAAAATAAAAATATTAATATAAAACAATAAATAAAAATAACAGGTACAAATATTAAATCGAGGTACCCACTCAATGATAACTCTCAACAACTTTCCCTCTATTTTTGTGCCTTTAGTGGGCTTAGTATTTCCGGCAATTGCAATGGTTTCTTTATCTCTTCATGTTCAAAAAAATAAGATTTTTTAGATACTATCAGGGACAACTCTTATCCATTCAGGGACAACTCTTATCCATTCAGGGACAACTCTTATCCATTCAGGGACAACTCTTATCCATTTTTATTTTTCAAAGCTTACTTTGATCATAATACCCCTATCTATTTAGTAGAATAGGGTATAACATGTGGCTTCTTTCGAGCATAAGCTCTTATGTATGCGTAAACATGATATTAAGGGTAAATGGATTATAACAATTTTCAAGCGGATCCGTAGCGAGAAGAATTTCGGAAATGTAAAGTCAATATATCTATATGTGGATATCTACAGGAAATCGTATGAAAGAGATGTTATTGTTTTAGTTTGGAGCTAAGTAATTCGATGAATTTTTCTAAAATAAAAGGTTCACATCATAGTAATGCTGGTTGATGAGAGTTACTTCGGAAACAAAAAAAGTAAAATAAAATTTATTTTTGTTATTCTTCCAATTCCAATAAAATGCAACCAGGTCTAGTGAGAGTATGAGTTGGCGATCAGAACGTATATGGATAGAACTTATAGCGGGATCTCGAAAAATAAGTAATTTCGGTTGGGCCCTCATTCTTTTTTTAGGTTCATTAGGGTTTGTATTGGTTGGAACCTCCAGTTATTTTGGTAGGAATTTTATATCTTTATTTCCGTCTCAGCAAATAAATTTTTTTCCACAGGGGATCGTGATGTCTTTCTATGGGATCGCGGGTCTCTTTATTAGCTCCTACTTGTGGTGCACAATTTTGTGGAATGTAGGTAGTGGTTATGATCGATTCGATATAAAAGAGGGCATAGTGTGTATTTTTCGTTGGGGATTTCCTGGAAAAAACCGTCGCATATTCCTGCGATTCCTTATGAAAGATATTCAGTCCATTAGAATAGAAAATAAAGAAGGTCTTTTTGCTCGTCGGGTCCTTTATATGGAAATCAGAGGCCAGGGGGCCGTTCCCTTGACGCGGACTGACGAGAATTTGACTCCACAAGAAATTGAACAAAAAGCTGCTGAATTGGCCTATTTCTTGCGCGTACCAATTGAAGTATTTTGAAAAAGTAACCGAAAACGGAATCCTTTGCAAGAGGGAAAAACTCAAGAACCCTCTTTTTTTCTATTCTATACCATAACTTAACGTAACGGAAATTTGTTCTGAATGCCTATTCGAGCCAAAGTAAACCTAGACAAAGCAACCCTAAAACGAAAATTTTTGTGTCTATCATTTTTTTTAGAAATATTTCATATTTTATTTAATAAAACGGCAGTTCTTTCATCTCCAAATCCAACTAATATTAATTTTGAATTTAAAGGGAGCTCTTTTTTATTCTATTTCTGTATTCTTTCTATATTCAAGAACTAACCTAACCACTCTACTGCATCACAAATAAAAATTTCGAAATAGATTAATAGATTAATGGGCTCGATGACTTGGGATATAACTTATGCTTGATAGAAATATTAGTATCATATAAAGTCGACGCATGGGGGTAGTTCATTAAAACTTCAAAAATTCACAGACAAAAAATGGCAAAAAAGAAAGTATTAATTTCCCTTCTATATCTTGCATTTATAGTGTTTTTGCCTTGGTGGATCTCTCTCTCATTTAAAAAAAGTCTGGAATCTTGGATTACTAATTGGTGGGATATGGGGCAATCCGAATTTTTTTTGAATGATATTCAAGAAAAGAGTATTCTAAAAAAATTCATAGACTTAGAGGAACTTCTTCGTTTGGAGGAAATGATAAAGGAATACCCAGAAACGCATTTACAAAAGCTTCGTGTCGAAATCTACAAAGAAACGACCCAATTGATCAAGATGCACAATGAGGATCGTATCCATACAATTTTACACTTCTCGACAAATATAATCTGTTTCGTTATTCTAAGTGGTTATTCTATTCTAGGTAATGAAGAACTTGTTATTCTTAACTCTTGGGTTCAAGAATTCCTATATAACTTAAGCGACACAATAAAAGCTTTTTCTATTCTTTTATTAACTGATTTATGTATAGGATTCCATTCGCCCCACGGTTGGGAATTAATGATTGGCTCTGTCTACAAAGATTTTGGATTTGCTCATAATGATCAAATTCTATCTGGTCTTGTTTCTACTTTTCCAGTCATTTTAGATACAATTTTTAAATATTGGATCTTTCGTTATTTAAATCGTGTATCTCCTTCACTTGTGGTGATTTATCATTCAATGAATGACTGAAAAATTATCGAACGGCCCAATTATAATATTTGTTACTTTGTACATAGCAAAACACTCAAAATTGTACCTATTCTTTCTACCCAGTAAAGGCATTTCTCCAATATTTCAGAAAAATGATTTCAGTAAATATCAAAATTATAGATAGGGAACTCTACTAGCGACCTACCTAATTTTATTGTAGAAAATTTCGGGATCAATGATTGGACCATGCAAACTAAAAAAACCTTTTCGTCGATAAAGAAAGAGATTACTCGATCCATTTCCCTATTGCTCATCATATATATAATAACTCAGGCACCCATTTCAAATGCCTATCCTGTTTTTGCACAGCAGGGTTATGAAAATCCACGAGAAGCAACAGGCCGTATTGTATGTGCCAATTGCCATTTAGCTAATAAACCCGTGGATATCGAGGTTCCACAAGCAGTACTTCCGGATACTGTATTTGAAGCAGTTGTTCGAATTCCCTATGATCTGCAAGTGAAACAAGTTCTTGCTAATGGTAAAAAAGGGGCTTTAAATGTGGGGGCTGTTCTTATTTTACCCGAGGGATTTGAACTAGCCCCGCCCGATCGTATTTCGCCCGAGATTAAAGAAAAGATAGGAAATCTGTCTTTTCAAAGTTACCGCCCTACTAAAAAAAATATTCTTGTGATAGGTCCTGTTCCTGGTCAGAAATATAGTGAAATCACCTTTCCTATTCTTTCCCCGGACCCTGCTACTAAGAAAGATGTTCACTTCTTAAAATATCCCATATACGTAGGCGGGAACAGAGGAAGGGGTCAGATTTATCCCGACGGGAGCAAGAGTAACAATAATGTTTATAATGCTACAGCAGCGGGTATAGTAAGCAAAATTATACGAAAAGAAAAAGGGGGATACGAAATAACCATAGTGGAGGCATCGGGTGGGCGTCAAGTGGTTGATATTATCCCTCCAGGGCCGGAACTTCTTGTTTCTGAAGGCGAATCCATCAAACTTGATCAACCATTAACGAGTAATCCTAATGTGGGCGGATTTGGTCAGGGGGATGCAGAAGTAGTACTTCAAGA